GCTGCGGGCCAAGCCGTAGAAGGTATCGCGAGACAACCAGAAGCAGAGGGTAAAATACGAGGTACTTTATTGCTTAGTCTGGCTTTTATGGAAGCTTTAACAATTTATGGACTGGTCGTGGCATTAGCGCTTTTATTTGCAAATCCTTTTGTTTAATCCTCGAAATAAATGGGAAAGTCTTATTTTTATCTTTCTTATTTTATTATCTTAGATTTGCCGCTTGATTTTTCAAATTATATCAAGATTTCAATCCTACAATAACTTTAACTTATTCGTTGAGATAATACAATACCCCGTGGGAAGGACTAATTTGAGGATCAGGAATTAGCGGATCCACTCGCTTTTTTCCTTCCCGTTCTCGGTCCAATGGAACCCCCTTTTTTAGTACGCCTTGCAACGAACGAGATATATCGTAATTGATATGATACCTGGCCTGGGACCTAATTATAATTTATAATTCAGTATTTTTTTTGGGGGGGAGTTCAATTGAAATTAAATAGATTGAGAAATATGGAAAAAAATAAAATCAACAAAGGGTGAAGTAATACAAAAAGAACTCTGTTCAATTTAGTCAGTCCTATCTATAAGAGGAGATCATATGAAAAATGTAACCGATTCTTTCGTTTCCTTGGGTCACTGGCCGTCCGCCGGGAGTTTCGGATTTAATACCGATATTTTAGCAACAAATCCAATAAATCTAAGTGTAGTCCTTGGTGTATTGATTTTTTTTGGAAAGGGAGTGTGTGCGAGTTGTTTATTTCAAGAATAAGCTGGATCTAACCAGCTGCACTTTTTTCTTTATAACTAGGAAAGAAAGGTGCACGATCCCGCGAATTACTTCTGAATCAATTCAGAAATCATATGTACGAACCGTAGCATTTCGTGATTCGTTGGTAAATACACTTTGATTCTCTATTAACCAATAATATGGGGCCCTAAACATGGTTAAAGCTAAATTGTTTGAAGTCTGGGCGCAACATTGGTGTTCTTTCTACCACTATGTTAGTATGGCGAGAGTTTCAAAACGAATCCTTGCATTTTATCCGATATAGAACACTCATATCGATAAAATGATTTGTGAACCTTTTATTGTTACTGAAAAACGGGAATCCCCTCCTTTTTTTATCCAATGCGGAATCGACGACCTATGTATAAAGTAAGCGGAATTTTTTGGATTTGAATAAAAAAAAAGAAACAACTTTGCCGATAATTACAGATTTTTTGTCTGGTCGGAAGAGTCCTCCGAATATTCTGGTCTTGGATCAACGATCCGTTTCAATATTTTTGAATCCGAACAGAAAAGAGAGGATAAGCTCATTATATTATATATATAAAAAAAAAATATAAATAAAAAAGTGATACGGGAATGCCCCATAAGTAAGTGAGCGTGAGAGCCAAATGAATCGAAAGATTCCTGTTTGGTTCGGGAAGAGGTCATGGAATTGTTAAAATTAATTGTAATGGGAAGATAATCTACTTTCATTAAGTGATTTATTAGATAATCGAAAACAGAGAATCTTGAGTACTATTCGAAATTCAGAAGAGCTACGCAAAGGGTCCATTGAAAGGTTGGAAAAGGCCAAGGCCCGCTTACGAAAAGTTAAAATAGAAGCGGATGAGTTTCGAGTGAATGGATATTCCGAGATAGAACGAGAAAAATTGAATTTGATTAATTCAACTTATCAGAATTTGGAACGATTAGAAAATTACAAAAATGAAACCATTCAGTTTGAACAACAAAGAGCGATTAATCAAGTCAGACAACGCGTTTTTCAACAAGCCTTACAAGGAGCTCTAGGAACTCTGAATAGTTGTTTGAACAACGAGTTACATTTACGCACTATCGGTGCTAATATTCGTATGTTTGGGGCGATGAAAGAAATAACTGATTAGTCCTTCTACTGTAGGTATTATTTATTGATTTTTCCTTTGCTTCTGAAAAAGAATTAAGCAAGACTCATGGCAACCCTTAGAGCCGACGAAATTAGTAATATTATCCGTGAACGTATTGAGCAATATAATAGAGAAGTCAAGATTGTGAATACTGGCACCGTACTTCAAGTAGGTGATGGCATTGCTCGTATTCATGGTCTTGATGAAGTAATGGCAGGTGAATTAGTAGAATTTGAAGAGGGTACAATAGGCATTGCTCTTAATTTGGAATCCAATAATGTTGGTGTTGTGTTAATGGGTGACGGTTTGATGATACAAGAGGGAAGTTCTGTAAAAGCAACAGGAAGAATTGCTCAGATACCAGTGAGCGAGGCTTATTTGGGTCGTGTTATAAATGCTCTTGCTAAACCTATTGATGGTAGGGGCGAGATTTCAGCTTCGGAATCTCGGTTAATTGAATCGCCCGCCCCAGGTATTATTTCGAGACGTTCCGTATATGAGCCTATGCAAACCGGACTTATTGCTATTGATTCGATGATTCCTATAGGACGCGGTCAGCGAGAATTAATTATTGGGGACAGACAGACCGGTAAAACAGCAGTAGCTA